CAAACTTATATAAGACTAGATGAATATTAAGAGGACTCTTCCAACTAGATAAAAATCTATCATGGTCAGCAAAGTTGTTTCTTTATTTGTGTTTGCTCTGTTAGTTAATAATTTCATTAAGAAAAACAAACTAAATAAATGGAAAATAAAAATTGATAGAATTCTTTTTATTTTTTCTTCAAATCCAAAAAATTTCTCTTTTTTTTATACATAGGTCGTCGATTCGGCATTGGAAAAAGGGCTGGGTGCCCCTCTAGTAAATGGTTCAAACTATTTTATCGATATGAGTGTTCTATATCAGATAAATTCTACACTAGCTATTTCCCGTTTAAAGCATTTCGAGACTAATACTAATGTAGTTGTAGAAAGAGTACCCCTTTTTGCCCGGACTTCAAGCAGTTTAGCTTTAACCGTGTTAATGGTCTCACATTATTGGTCTATAGAGAATCAAAGTAAATTTACCAATGAGTCGCGAAATGCTATGGTTCTTCCATATGATTTCTGAAGTTATTCAGAAGTAATTCGTCGAGATCGTGCACCTTTTCTTATTTATCCAAAAAAATACTAAAAAATATTCTAAAGTGCAGCCGGATAGATCCAATCTATTCTTGAAATAGACAACTCGCACACACTCCCTTTCCAAAAAAAATCAATACACCAACCACTACAGTTAGATTTATTAGATTTGTTGCTAAAATATCGGTATTAAGCCCGAAACTCCCAGCGAATGGCCAGTGAGCTAAAAACACGAAAGAATAAGTTACATTTTTCATATGCTCTCCTCTTATAGATAGGACGAACAAAGAAGAAAGTTTTTCGATCACTTACTTCGCTCGCCCTTTTTTAATCGGTTTTTTTAATGCAATTTTTTTTTATGCAAATAGATTTAATCTAATAATTTCTTTTAGATTAAGTCTTAGGTTTCGTTTGACCTGTGAAAAATCTCCTTTGTTGAAATGAAATGTTCCCAAAATTCCTAATCCTAAAAGAAAAGGAAAAAGACTTTCCACTGTCCTAAACAAAGAACGGGAAGGAAGAGGGGGAGGGTATCCTCTAAATTGATCATGCTCAAATCAGCCCTTCCTGGGGTTTCTGGGGTATTGTCTGTCCTGATAAATACAAAATTCCCGGAATAATATAATAAATAGGAATAAAGTATTGATATACTTGGAATTACAGAAGCAAATGCCAATGTACTAAAAAAAGAAAAAGTATCTAATCTAAAGGACTCATTTTCTTTTTTAGGATTAAACAAAAGGGTTCGCAAATAAAAGCGCTAGTGCCACAACCAGTCCATAAATTGTTAAAGCTTCCATAAAAGCTAGACTAAGCAATAAAGTACCTCGTATTTTACCTTCTGCTTCTGGCTGTCTCGCAATACCTTCTACAGCTTGTCCTGCAGCAGTACCTTGACCAACTCCGGGCCCAATCGAAGCAAGCCCTACGGCCAATCCAGCAGCAATAACGGAAGCGGCAGCAATTAGTGGATTCATGGTGAGTTCCTCGTGTCAAAAAAAAAGAAATGGTTAAGGATACAATCAACCAAGAAATTTTCTAACTTCTAAACTCTATTGGGTAGAAATAACTAATTAAGTACAAATAAATGATAATCAAAATCGTCCGAATTACTTCGAGATCTCGTTTTTAGTTTCTAATCATTAGAGGTTTGTGTAAATCCATATGATTCTCATTATTCTATTTCTCTTTCTTTTCAACCAATCACTCTTTCATTCCATCCTTTTTTTTACTCTTCGATATCCTTGAGTTCCCTTTTTTTACCTTCATCTAAATAATAAAAGACGAAATACAGGAAGAACCCGTATTGAAATCGAACTAATCCAAATCCAATAGGAATCAAATCAAGATATAAAATTGCTAACAATATGCTGCATAGAACTATATATGGAATCCAGTTCCATATAGAATTCCCTTCTATATATCGGATTAGATAATGAATCTAACTTAGGAATAAAAAAAATCCCATATAATATACATTTGTTTCTTCTATTTTATTTGCGTATTTTCTCATTTTCTATTGAATCCGATTCTAAAATCATTCCTTAGAAAGCCGTACAAAAGATGACTGTCTTATAGGCATTAAGGATATAGATCTAACCCAACTCGGCCCCTGCATATATACTTTACCCGTAATATAGTCTATTCTCTCCCCTACAACTCTAGGTTGTATATTCATACGCATTTCGAACTATTTAGTTTTCCAACTAAGAGGATTATCCGGAATCATGCATGAATTGGGCTAAGCTAAAAAAAAAAAAGACTATTTCGAAAACTAGTCAATTCAATGATGACCTTCCATGGATTCACCTATATAAGCTGCGGCTAACGTTGCAAAAATAAGAGCTTGAATACCGCTTGTAAATAATCCAAGAAACATGACCGGTATAGGGACTACTAAGGGGACTAAAGAAACAAGAACAACAACGACTAATTCATCCGCCAATATATTTCCGAAAAGTCGAAAACTAAGCGATAATGGTTTTGTGAAATCTTCTAGGATGTTAATTGGTAAAAGGATTGGAGTTGGTTTAATATATTTCTCGAAATAACTCAATCCTTTTTTGCTAAGACCCGCATAAAAATATGCCGCTGATGTTAGTAAAGCTAAAGCAACGGTAGTATTTATATCATTTGTAGGCGCTGCTAATTCCCCATGGGGTAACTCTATAATTTTCCAAGGTAAAAGAGCACCCGACCAATTCGAAACAAAAATAAAAAGGAACATAGTTCCAATAAAGGGAACCCAGGGACCATATTCTTCTCCAATCTGAGTTTTGCTCAAGTCTCGAATAAATTCAAGGACATATTCGAAGAAATTCTGACCGTCGGTCGGGATGGTTTGTGGATTCCGAACAGCTATGATAACTGAACCTAGCAAAATAGTAATTACGACCCAAGAAGTGATGAGTACTTGGGCATGAATTTGAAAACCTCCTATTTGCCAATAGAAGTGTTGGCCTACTTCTACACCCGATATATCATATAACCCCTTGAGTGTTTTAATGGAACATGGTGTAATATTCATATTGTCCTCTGATAAAAATTGAACTTCAAAAAAGGAATTCTTTTGATTCAAGCATCTCTTTCTCAACTCAGCAACTTGAAGTATTAATCTTATATTTAGGATACCAAGAAATCACATCAGATCATAATATATATCAATACCCTCTAATATATATCAATATTCCCCTTCTTTTATCTATGCAAAACAAAAAAGAATAGTAACAGATTCTATAAATCTACGCAGTTGCTTAAGAATTCACTATTCTTCTTAATCAACGATTTCTTATATAGAGAGAACGGCCCTCAGAAATTGCAAATACTAATTTGTTAAGAATTAATCGAATTGAAGTCATAGTGTCATCGTTGGCAGGAATCGATATATTCGCGAGATCCGGGTCACAATTTGTATCGACTAAAGAAATAGTAGGAATCCCCAAAATGGCACATTCCCGAAGAGCTATATACTCTTTTTGCTGATCAAGGACGATCACAATGTCAGGCAACCTCGTCATATATTTGATCCCGCCGAGATATCTTTGCAAGGTAGATAATTTTCTCTTTAAGATTGCCGCATCTCTTTTTGGGAGATGGTGGAATTTTCCCATTTTTTCTTCTGCTCTTAAGTCTCTAAATTGAGAAAGTCTAGTTTTGGTAATTGACCAATTCGTTAACATACCACTGAACCACTTTTTATTAACATAATGACAACGAGATCTTATTGCAGCTGATGCTACTAAATCCGCTGCTCTTTTTTTGGTACCAACAATTAAGAAGCTTTTTCCCTGACTTGCTGCATCAAAAACTAAATCACAAGCTTCTGATAAAAAACGAGCTGTTCTAGCGAGATTTGTAATATGAGTACCTTTACGCTTTGCCGAGATGTAAGGGGCCATTTTAGGATTCCATTTCTTAATACCATGACCAAAATGAACTCCCGCTTCTATCATCTCTTTCAAATTGATGTTCCAATATCTTCTTGTCATTTTTTCCACACTTCCTTTTGATTTTTTCTTTTTTTCGTCTTACCATTACGGAATTAATTTCTTTTTGAAGATTAAGAAAGAGCCGAAATAGCTTGAAATAAATAATAATTGTTCCAATGGAACCTTCTACTCAGAATTGACCATTGATACACGGTATAAACATAGCCTTAATGAATTAACTGACTTCTTTTACTTATTAATTAAAATTTAATTAAAATACAAAATCAAAAATCAGACCTGTTAGCATTCTAAGGTCAAAAGTATAGTTTAAATTAAAGTAAAAAAAAGCTTTATGTATACTTAAATCATATAAATAGGGGTAAACAGGGCTTCTGATGTTTCATAGAAATTGTTTGTTACGTCAGAATCAGAAGAAACTAATTCTGTATGCAGAAACAAAATATCTCTCATTTCCGACGCGAATAGATTTTTTTTTTGAATTTCGAAATAAACGTTCTTGTCTTGTGGGGAACGATGCACAAATTTTTGGAATCCGGTACCAACAGGTATAATCCCCCCCAGAACTACGTTTTCTTTTAGGCCTTTCAACCAATCAATACGACCTCGTAGGGCAGCTTTTGCTAAAACTCGAGCAGTTTCTTGAAAACTTGCTTCAGATATGAAACTTTGGGTATTCAGGGAAGCCCTTGTTATTCCCAATAAGATTGCCCGATAATAGATCGATTCATCTAAAGCCCGCCCTGCTCGTTCCGCTCGCAATAGTCCTATTAATTCCCCAGGTAAAAAAACATTAGACATTCCATCTTCGGAAACCCTTACTTTTGATGTTACTTGGCGTATAATAATCTCTATATGTCTATTATGGATTTGTACCCCTTGGGATCGATAAACCTTTTGTATCTTATTAACCAAAGAGATACGACTTTGGGCTATGGTTAGCTCAGCTCCAATCAAGAATCCCCAGGGAACCCCAAGAATTCTTGGTATACGTTCATTCCAATCCTCAATTCTCCTTTCGAGATTCGGCGATAGTGAATCAATTGAACGCGCTTCGAAGATTTGTTCTACTTTTGGAAGACCTTGCGTTATATCACTAGATCTCGATTTTTCATATATAAACGTAACTAACCTATCTCCTTTGTAAAGGATTTTTCCATAATGACCATGAACAGTTGCTCCTATAGTGGCCAAATAAGGCTTAGCTGCTCTTAGAACAAAGGAGTCCATATTAACAATGAAAATTTGACCTGATTTTTTTATGTGCGATTTAAATAGACATACATTTTCACAAATAAATTGTCCAAGGTGAATTATTGCCGATGTCTCTTCCCATGAGTCATGATGGAGAAAGTGCCAATTCAAATGGAATGGCTCCAACATGATGTTACTGTCGAAATTCAAAATCCTTTTTTTTTCGTCTATTAAAGAGTATTTAAGCACTTGAAGTACTTGGAAGGTTTGTTTCAAATTGTCAAGGAACAAGTATTTTTTTAACAAGATCTGATTATGTGTTAATAAATAGTAAGATGAAGAAAAATTCGATATACTAGGTACAATAGCGCCTAAGAGCCCAAAAATATCTCGAATAGGAATTCTAGGATTCGATTCTTTTACCGCATTGGGATATTTCGAATTCTTGAATAAACCAATTCGAGAACAGTTGGATGCCGACAAAATCATCAAAGAAGGATATTCTTTATTTCGATTCAACAAGGTGCCAATAGCTTCTTGATGTTGGCTAAGTGATTGAACCTTCGCCTTGGAATAAAAGGAATTGGTATTGTTGCGATCTAACCTATTATTGGGAATCAGTCCTACACTTGTCCTATCATACCTTCTTCGTGTATACGAAGTAGTAGACTTGCCTAATTCAATTCTTAGGAAATCACGACTCAGATCATTTGTTCTTACCTCAACAAGAGAAGCACGAGCCCCCTCTTTTTCTTCTTGTTCCCAATTCACTACTAAGCAAGTTCGAACGAATTGACTATTCGTGTGATAAATTCTTTGAGTTAACTTGCTATTTTCATGAGAAATAAAATTGACAAGTCGAAGTTGGAGATTATCCTCTTCTTGCAGGAGATCCCGCGGGAAAAGTGTTGCTAAATTTTTCCCTTCGTCCATTTGATATGCGACTGCAGGTCGAACCGAAACAAAATACTTTTCCTTGCTTTTGAGAATTTTTTTCCGTTGAACATAAACCCAATTTTTCCTTTTTTTTGATTCCTTAGAATCTTTTTTTTCTCTTTCTGGTGGTATCAAACTGCCACCTAATATCTTATCTGCCTCTTCAGGAAAATGAATATCTCCGGAAAAGATTTTGAGTTCCGTATGGCTTTTTTTTCTCTTCACTCGGACCAATCCACCTAGTCTACTTCTTGTATTTTTTGTGAGTTGTGTATCGACTCCAATAATACTATTGTCAAGTACCTTTAGGGATGAGGATCTCGGCAAGATATGCAGTTCTTGAAGAATGAAAAAAAACCGATCTACTTCTTTTTGGTATTTTAGACTAAATTCTTTTGTTCCTCGATGCTCAATAAAACCCTCTTTTTTTAAGATGGAATCTTCCTCCGGGCTCCCATATTCGTCTTCTGAGTCTTCCTCTGAGTCTTCTTCTAAAGTCCCATATTCCTTCTCTGAGCCATCTTCAGAGCCCCCATAATCTTCTTCTGAGTCTTCCTCTAGAGTCCTATATTCGTCTTCTAGGATTTCATATTCGCCCTCTCCCTCTCGAGTCTTATATTCGTTCTCTGGGCTCCCGTATTCTTCCTCTGAGTCTTTCTCTAGAGTCTTATATTCGTCCTCTAGGATCCCATATTCACCTTCTAGGGTTTCATATTCGTCCTCTAGAGTCCTATATTCGTCTTCTAGGATTTCATATTCGCCCTCTCCTTCTCGGGTCCTATATTCGTTCTCTCGGCTCTCATATTCGTCCTCTGAGTCTTCCTCTCGAGTCCTATACTCTTCCTCTCGGGTTCGATATTCTTCCTCTAGGGTCCTATATCTAAATTTCACAATTCCTGAACTCCTTTTATCTTTTCTGTATCGTGGATCGTCAAAATAAGCAAAAATAGTATTTCTACGTAAAACACCCAAAAAGGGTATTTCAATTGAAATACCCAAACAGGATATTAGCTCTTTCTCTTGTTCTTGATGATATTGTAATGGAACGACAAACCTATTTCTTCGCTTTTTCGCCAACAAATCCGAATTATCTTGAAGAATAGAAGGATAGACAAAATTCCAATGACCGTTGGACACGATTCGATCTGGCGTTAAATAATCAAGAATTTCCTTATTTTTTTTACCAAAAGTATCCAAGAGTCTATGGCTTACTTGATCATTAGCCATTGATAGGTCAAAGATATATCTTCCATGAACAGAAAAAGAATAAGTATTCATTTGATCTTGATCCTTGTGGAGCGAAAAAGATGCTATACTGGATCTGCACATACTTACTGACAATATCCATAAATGGCTTGTTTTTGGTAATCGACGAAGATTACCATATTGATATTCGGGCGCATGGTAAACATCAGTACTCCAGTGCATTTCCCCGTCTGATTCGGCATAAATATGCTTTTGTATCTTTTCTTTAAAATGTAAAGTGGACGTTCCGGCACGAATCTCCGCAATTACTTGTTCGGATTCTACATATTGATCATTTTGCACTAGAATCAAGCTTTTTAACGGAATATTCACACTATGTAGAATATCCTGACTCTGAATAGTTACATGCAAGTCTATATAGCATAGAAAAGCAGGTTGCCCATGACGGGTACGTGTGGGGTGAACCAAATCCTCATTGAATTGGATTTTTCCATTCGAGGGGGATCGTACAAGGTCGGCAGTACCCCCTGTGAATACTCCACCAGTATGAAAAGTTCTTAATGTTAGTTGAGTCCCTGGCTCCCCAATTGATTGACCCGCAATAATACCTACAGCTTCCCCCAATTCGACCAGATCCCCATGAGTGGGACTCCGCCCATAACATAATTGACAGATCCAAGATGTGCTCCGGCAAGTAAAGGGGGTTCTAATATATATTGGTTTTGCTCGAAACGGTTGTGCTCGAAAGGCAGTTATGAATCGATTGACTAATCCAATTCCAATATCTTGATTTCGAGCAGCAATGCATCGTGAACCAATATATATATCGTCTGCTAATACACGACCAATTAGTGTTTGGACAAAAAGTTTTTCCGTCATCCCATTGTGAGGACTAACAGAAATACCTCGGATAGTACCACAATCTCTTCTACGGACAATAATATGTTGAACTACTTCAACAAGTCTACGTGTAAGATAGCCAGCATCCGCTGTTCGTACAGCAGTATCTACAACCCCTTTTCGGGCTCCGTAGCAGGAAATTATATATTCTGTCAAAGAAAGTCCCTCGCGTAAATTGCTTTGAATAGGTAAATCAATCATTTGTCCTTGAGGATCCGCCATTAACCCTCTCATACCTACTAATTGGTGTACCTGAGATGCATTTCCTCTGGCTCCTGAAAAAGACATTAGATAGACTGGATTAGAAGGATCCGTTATTCGAAAATTCGAATTCATTTCTTGTTTCAAATATTCACTTGTAGCATACCAGATCTCAACAGATTGGCGTAATTTTTCTACCGCGTGTACAGCCCCATAATAATAGTGTTTCTCCAAAAGAAAACTCTGTTGTTCCGCGTCTTGAACTAACCATCCTTTAGAGGGTATTGTTAAAAGATCCTCGATTCCTAAAGAAATCGATGTAGTAGTGGCTTGATGGAAGCCCAGAGTCTTTATTTGATCCAGTATATGGGATGTATATCCCATTCCGAAATGATCTATTAATCTGCTAATAAGTCGTTTTATAGCAGTTCCGTCTATCTCTTTATTATGAAAGACCAAGTTGGCCCGTTCCGCCATACATAAGTACCCCCTTTTTTGGCTGAGTAGGATTCGACAATTGCTGAGTAGGATTCGACAATGGGCCTGAGTCAGTGATTCGAAAACTAAATTTACTCCCTTTCCTCAATCTCAATCTGGATTTGCGCGGCAAAAAAGATGGTACTAGCGAAATCGGAATGCCCCCCGAAAGGGGCATCGCCGAATCTAACTTCCTTGTTTAGATAGTGTATGAATAGGCCCGACTAAATCCTTGTATGGCTTCCTCTATTTCTCTATAAAAAGAAATATGACCAAGAGTGGTTCGAATGTATATAGAACGGATTTCTTTTTTTCTATTTCCCACTACTAGATAATGGGCATAAATCTCATGATAAGTCCCAAAAGATTCATATTGAACTTCAATCGGAACTTCTCTTGACCCAACGATGCGTTGATCTAGTTTCCATCGGAGCCACAAGGGACTGTTTAAACCGATCCGTTTCTGTCTATAAGCTCCCAGTGCATCATAGGAACTAGAAAAAAGGGGTTCTTTATCTTTCGTATACTTATAATAATTGTTATTATTGTAATTTACTTTTTTATTTGGAGAGTTTCCGCAACTATTATATCTATTTGCACAAATACCTCGACGGCTTCCAATTGTTAATACATAAAGTCCGATAAGCATGTCTTGAGTTGGCACGCAAATAGGATCTCCAATAGCGGGAGACAGGAGATTCATATGAGAAAACATAAGTAAACGGGCTTCCGCCTGAGCTTCCAAGGATAAAGGTAGATGAACAGCCATTTGATCCCCATCAAAGTCCGCATTGAAACCCTTACACACTAATGGATGTAAACAAATAGTACGCCCCTCTACTAAAGTGGGTTGGAAGGCCTGTATGCCTAATCTATGCAGGGTAGGTGCTCTGTTCAACAGTACAGGATGTCCCCGCATAACTTCTTGAAGTATTTCCCATACAATGGGTTCTTTTTCCCAAATTTTCCTTTTAGCAATCCTGACATTAGAAGTAGCGCGTTTCGTGATTAAATCACGAATTACAAATAGCTGAAAAAGCTTTATTGCTATCTCTAGAGGTAATCCACATTGATGTAATGAAAGCGAAGGACCCACAACAATGACAGAACGCCCCGAGTAATCGACCCGTTTCCCAAGCAAAGTCTCGCGAAACCTCCCCTCTTTACCCTCAATTACATCTGAAAGTGATTTGTATACTTTATTGTGACCATCCCTTGTGGGTTGCCCGCGGGACCCACTATCAAGAAGTGTATCCACGGCTTCTTGTACTAATTTTTCCTGGCACATTACTAAATCTGCTGGTGCTAATTCACTTCTTTTTAATAGATAGGCAAGGTTGTTGTTCCGACGGATAACTCTCTTATAAAGTTCATTAATATCCGAAGTCACTACTTTATCCCCAGACCTATAAACAATGGGTCTCAATTCGGGAGGAAGAACCGGTAATAAGCACAAAACCATCCATTCTGGTTCTACATTTGTTTGAATAAAATGTTTCGCCAATTGCATGCGTCTAATCAAAAAAACTTTTCTTATTCGTCTTTTTCTATCTTCCCATTCATCTCCACTATACCCCTCGTCTTCTAATTCCTTCCATTCAACCAAGGAATTCTCTATAATAATTCGCAAATCCAAATCCGCTAATTGTTCTCTAATAGCACCTGCTCCTGTCGCAATTTCCCGATTTCGAAATGTTGCAAAGCCTGGGGTAGAAAAAAAGGGAGAAATACTGTGGTTACAGGATAAAATTTCATCTTCGAATAAACCCCGTAATCGTAAGAAAGTAGGTTTTTTAGCGCTGGGCCTAGCAAAAGAGAAATCGCCATATACTAGGCCCTCCAATTTCTTAAGGGGTTTATCTAAAAGATTCGCGATATAACTAGGAAGACCTTTCAAATACCACACATGAGTCACTGGACATGCCAGTTTTATGTAGCCCATTTGATATCTTCGTACCCGAGAATCAACAAATTCTACCCCGCATTTTTGGCAAAATCTTTCGTCTTCGTTTTCAGCTATGCTCGCTCGAGAATTTCCACAAGCACAAATTCCGCTTTTTATGGGTCCAAAGATTCTTTCGCAGAACAATCCATCTTTTTCTGGTTTATCGGTTTTATAATGAAAAGTGGAGGGCCTTGTGACTTCGCCAACGACTTCCCCATTAGGTAGGATTTTTTTAGCCCAAGCCTTTATTTGTTGAGGGGAAACGAGTCCAATTTGAAGTTGTTTATGTTTATATTGGTCAATCATAAAATAGAAATAAGAAAAGAATTTATATTGATTCTGATCAAACATCCTCCCTATTAACCTGGAAGTTCTTCTCAGATACAAGGAAATGGTTCAGTTCTAGAGCCAAAGATCGTAGTTCTCGAACGAGCACTCGAAAAGATTCTGGAGGATCCTCGTGATTAGGCACTCTTTTTCCCCAGATCGTAGCATTAAGTATTTCTTGGCGAGCTATAAGATGATCAGATTTATAAGTAAGTATCTCTTGTAAAATATGAGCAACACCAAATCCTTCTAAAGCCCAAACTTCCATTTCTCCTACTCGTTGTCCCCCTTGCTTGGCTCTTCCTCTAACGGGTTGTTGGGTAACAAGTGAGTAGGGCCCAGTAGAACGTCCATGAATTTTCTCATCAACTTGATGAATTAATTTTAAGATATAGGACTTCCCTATTAGAACAGGCTGTTCGAAGGGATCTCCTGTTCTTCCATCAAATATTCTGCTTTTTCCCGGGTACTCGGGTTCAAATACCCATGGATTTTTTGTTTGTTTACTGGCTTCATATAATTCCGAAAACACAAGTTTTCTTGAAGCCTCTTGCTCATATCTCTCATCAAAGGGTGCTATTCTATAATGTTTCTTTAGCAGATCCCCTGCTAATCCGAGCGAGCTTTCAAATATTTGTCCCACATTCATTCGTGAGGGTACTCCTAAGGGATTGAAGACCATATCAACAGGTGTTCCATCTTGCAAATAGGGCATATCTTGCCTAGGCAAAATTTTGGAAATGATCCCCTTATTCCCGTGTCTTCCGGCTACTTTATCCCCAACTTTGATTTCACGTTTCTGTAAAATATATACACGAACCATTATGTCAAGGGGGTCCCTCTGGATCCATTTCACATCGATAACGCGCCCTCTTCCACCTATAGGTAGTTTGAGAGAAGTTTCTTTTGAAGTGGATACCTCAAGACCAAAAATAGCCCGTAATAATCCAGCTTCCGCGATATACGACGATTCGCTCGCTATTTGAGGCGTTAATTTACCCACTAAAATATCGCCAGTTTCTACCCAGGATCCCAACTTCACAACTCCATTTCTGTCCAAATTGCGGAGTAAATGTTCTTCTAGATGTGGTATTTCTTTAGTGATTTTTTCAGCGGAGCCTTGGCTTGTCGTATCCGTCTGAATTTCATATTTTCGGATGTGAAAAGAAGTATAAATATCCTCATATACCAAACGCTCGCTAATTAGTACGGCGTCTTCAAAATTGTAACCCTCCCAGGGCATATAAGCTACTAAAATGTTTTTTCCTAAAGCAAGTTCCCCACCAACTGTAGCTGCTCCCTCCGCTAAAATTTGCCCTTTTTTAATGGATTTCCCCCGCGGAACCCGAGGTTTTTGGTGCATACAAGTATTTTTGTTAGAGCGCCGATGGGCAACTAAAGGAATACTTATAGTCTTCCCATTACTTGATAAAAGGATCTTATGACTATCACTAGAAATGATCTTTCCCTCGCGTTCGGCTATAACGGAAACCCTCGAATCTAGAGCTGTTTGGCGTTCCAATCCAGTTCCAACAATGCACTTCTCGGACCGAGAAAGTGGAACTGCTTGGCGCTGCATATTAGAACTCATTAAAGCCCGATTCGCATCATTATGCTCAATAAAAGGAATGAGAGAGCCTCCAATAGAAAAATATTGGAAAGGGAAAATACTTCTAACATGAATCTGTTCCCATGCAATAGTCAGGAATTCTTGACGGTATCTAGCTGGAACAACCTGTTCTTCCTGAATACCCTGATTCAAGGACAAAGAATTTCCTGCTGCTATCATATAATATTCATCTCTATTTGGTGATAAATAAACCACCTGTCTCTCTTTTTTTTCTTTTGCTTTCTCAGATATTTCATAAAAAGGACTCTCTATGGATCCCCACCAGTGATCAATTCTCGCATGAATAGCTAACGATCCAGTAAGTCCAACATTGATTCCTTCGGACGTGTCAATTGGACAAATACGCCCATAGTGACTCGGATGAATATCTCGGCTCCGAAAACTTGCAGTTCTCCCCGTCAATCCTCCAGGACCCAAACAACTCACTTTTCGCCCATGAACCGTTTGTGTCAATGGATTGGTTTGATCAAAAACTTGAGATAAGGGGTATGTGCCAAAAAAGGTCTCATAAGTAGTTATTAATAAAATCGAAGTTGAAGTTGGAGTTACCAAAGTTTGTGGAGTCGGTTTCGATTGACGTATGAATACTCTACGGATAGTTTTTTGAACCGCATGTTGTAAACGGCCAAGAGCCAGTCCGAATTGATCTTGTAACAGATCTGCAACCGAACGAATACGTTTATTTTTCAAGTGATTCATATCATCATCGTCAAGTATACCCGTTCCAAATTTCATTCCAATCAAATGATCCGTAGCGGCCAATATATCTCGTGGTAACAAGAATGTATTGTTCTGAGGGATATCAAGATTCAGTCTCCGATTCATATTTCGTCGACCAACTCTTCCTAATTCACATTTTTGTTGAAAAAATTTCTTTTGTAATTCCTCGCATAAGGACTCCGAAAATACTAGGTCCCCACCTACACAAGCAAATTGTTGATAAAACTCCAAAATAGCTTTTTCTTTTGACTCAATCCTCTTCTTCTCCTTAGCATTCGGGAAAGACAAGAAAATTTCGGGGTAGGAAACATTATCTAAAATTTCTCTTAGATTTGAACCCATAGCTGATGATAGAACTAAAATGGATATCTTTTGTTTTCTACTCACGCGAGCCCATATCCTTTCTTTTTTATCAATTGCTAATTCCGACCTTCCTCCCCAATCTGATATTATAGTCCCGGTGTATATAGAAATTCCCTTATGGTCTAATTCTGAGCGGTAGTAAATACCAGGACTTAGCAATATTTGATTGATCACAATTCGGTAAATTCCATTTATTATAAAGGTTCCTAAGGAATTCATTATAGGAATGTTTCCAATGGAAATGGTTTGCTTTTGCACATCGAAACCAAAAATTAATCTCGCAGATACATATAATTCGGAAGAATAGGTGAGTGATTCATACACAGCATCCCTTTCTTTTATCGAGGGTTCTAGCAATTGATATCCTTTCGCAAATAATTGAAATGCAATTTCGTGATCTGGATCTTTAATTGTTGCAAACTTCTCAAGTTCTTCTGCCAAGCCTTGATTAATGAATCTACAAAATCCCTCGAATTGGATCTGACTAAATCCGGGTATTGTGGACATTCCCTCATTTCCATTCCGGAGCATTTTAATCTTAAGTTTCTTATTTATCGAAGAAAAATTCCATTATCAGCTCACTCTTCATCAATCCCTACGGATCAATCTAGCAATCATGGAATCTATATTCTGTTTACTGAATCACATGAAATTCTAGGGAACTCCACATATGTATTTCATATATGTATTTCATACATATGAATAGAGACGATTTCGACGAAAATTCGAATTTACCAGGGGTAGAAATGCAATAAAAATGAATTGATAAAACAGTCCTAGAAAAAAATTCTGCCACTTAAACTTTATGATATTCTAAAAAGATTGGATAGCAAAGATTTCTCGTTTAATCTCCTTTCTATGAAAGGGATAAAGCCATAAGAATTTATAAGCACTAGAAAGTTTGACTTTAGTTCGATTTAGAATAGCACGCTTAGTTTTATTTTCAAAAAGAATTTGAGGTTTCTTTTTTGTTTCGTAGTAGTAGAGAATTGCTGGAAAATAAAGGATTTCGTTGTAGAATCCTAAAATAAAGTATTTACTTTATTTTTTAAGTACTTGCCAATCTAGTTATCCACCTATCTACATATCCTTTCTTTTGCACTTAGGTGGGCCAAGAAGGCCAAGCCATAATCTATATCAGAGCCAATTCCCTCTTTTTTTTATTTAATGCAATGAAAAATGAAAGCATGATTCCCCATAGGGATATGTACATAAGGGGGATCCATAGATAATAATGCTGTTCGGACCTGGAGTTTCCCTATATACGGATTAGGGAAACATTTATTCTATTTTATTATGCCATTAAAAATAATGGGGGGGAGAATACCGATTTAAAAGTCGTTCACTACTGCAATTAAAAAAAAAGAAAATTATAGTTAATGGTTCCAATTTTTTCTTAATTTTGCAGCCTGTGACTGGAAATCCACTTTTTCTCCTTTGTGATCTCAATAGAATAGAAAGAAAAGGGAAGTTTTCTAGTGTTAGCAATGTGTGTTTTAAAATGGAATCCATCGAGGAGAATAAGCGAAACAGGATCCAAAAAAGCAGAAATCTATTTTTTGAAAAAGATTAGAAAAAGTTAAGTAGAATTAGATTCAAGATAAAAGAAAAAAGGGTTTTAGTAAAAAAGTGTAGATGAATACTTGGTCTTTTCTCGATTTTAGATCGGGTTTTTTGGCGGCATGGCCAAGTGGTAAGGCAGGGGACTGCAAATCCTTTACCCCCAGTTCAAATCTGGGTGCCGCCTGATCAATAAAATACTTAGGATTATAGTACTGATCAAACCCTACAAATTCCTACCTCTATAAGTTGGGGCACGAGAGTAACTAGGTTTGGCGAGACTTAATTTTGAGAATCCATACCATAGTTCTATCCTCAAACTAGGGTTTGTTTTGTCGGCAGTGGCCCAAACGGCTACCAATAGGGATGAGGTAGCGTTTCGTTATTCTTTTATTGATTTAAATTGATTCGATTCAGGAATTTAAAACTACGAGACTAAGATGTCAGAAATCTTCGTATCCAAAGGTTCCTAAGGAGCAGTCCTTTTTCAATCTAAGCTTTTTAAATCTAAGTATAGAAGAAGGGATTTCGCGAAGAAATATCAAGACTTCCTTTCCTAATTATCATACATTTTTTTTATGGTACATCTTACTACATACACTTCGTACATCTTATGCTACCTACATACACTAAAGTAAAGGTTACTGATTCTGTCGAGAATTAGATTGAATAGGCTGATCATAAATAAATTTCTGGGTTGTGGATGGGGCCTCCTCACTCTTTCATAGAAAGATAGAAAGCGGGGCAGTAGGGTTTAGGTCAAAAATAAACAAGTGTAAGGTAGGTATTCAATAAATATTTATCTATCCTAATTTTAGGATATATTCTTATGCCCTTTGCTTATAAAAAAACAAATGGAAGAAAAAATCTCTCTATTCCCTTCTATTCAGGACATCCCCCTACTCTTTTTTAGAGAAAGGGCTATGTATCATATTTATACTTAATGCTCTCCAATTCTACTAGAAATCCTATAAGAATTTGTTAGAAGTAAATTCCTTTAACGGATTCATCCATAGTCTTAGGGCAGAATGGCCTTTTGACTCTGTACCCTTGATTCCACTATGATTATTGATCAATAGTAGAAGAATTCCTTCATAAAAATAGGAGACATAATTTACATGGATATAGTAAGTCTCGCTTGGGCTGCTTTAATGGTAGTCTTTACATTTTCTCTTTCGCTAGTAGTATGGGGGAGGAGTGGACTCTAGGGATACTACCAATTGATTGAGTAGTCAAATTGTAGTATCAACTCTTTTCTTTAATTGATCGTTTTGCATTAATAAGTTTGGCAAACTTTATTTTTTCTCTCCTTCTTTAGTTTTGTTTCACTCTTGTAAAAAACTTTTTTAAGAAAGTAAGAAAGAGTCGTTCTATTCTACTATGTTCTATTCCAGTATAATAGAATATGTTCTATTCCAGTATAATAGAATAGAAAGGGCTATTATAGTAATTCAGAATTTCTATTCTACTAGAAATGGCGAGTAAAAAGAAAGTTCTATACATAAGAAAATTAACCTTTTTTACACGAAGCTATTCACAACATATCGCACATTTTCCATTTATACTATTTTCTTATTCTTAGAAAATTTTTGATGTTCTTTTTTTTTTTTTGAAGGATCTCGATTGAAGCATCTCGCGCTATTTTTAAGCATGAAAGATTCGTAGGTTTTTTCCTTTTACTTTTTTTCTTTTACTATAGTCTATTCTCGTATTATTTCCCCCCCCTCCATGGATTCTTTCAATGAAGAATTGTCTTCGATTTTTTTGATTTTGACTTGATGGAAATTAAGTGGATGCAGTGAAAAAAGAAGTAGAATTAGACTACTATTTCAATCTACTAATCGATTCCATGTAGATTCCAGATAATATAATAGAAAGAATCTCAAGTGTGGTAGAAAGAACTATATGTAGTTCTTTCTACCACACTTTATGATTCCAACCAGATCCTTTCATTTAAGACTTGGATTTGTATTTTCTTTAATCCCTTTTTCATTTTCATTTCTTCAATGATTAATTGGAATTCCAATTAATCATTTTGGCTGGCTGTTTTTACATAAATAATAAGTAAAAAGGCAGTAGGAACTAGAATGAACAATGCGGTAGCAATAAATGCGAGAATATTGACTTCCATAACCTCTTGATTTTTTTTTTCACAATAACTCGGGATGTAATCCCATAGAGAGGAAAAAGGGGTATCCTGTAAATTTCAGGGGAGGACTTACATTCTGATAATACTGAATCAATTCAATATTATGAATATTGGATCTATCAAATCAATTCATGCTTGATAGTAGAATAATATAACATAGGAAGATCCCTTATCCATACTAAGACCAAAATAGGTTTTTTGATTGGATTCGAAACTCCCTCTATTCTATTTTTCATTCTTTTCCACTTTTGCTTTTATATATGTATAACCATGTATAACCCAAAATAAAATCTTTCTTATCTTATCCAATTTCCCTTCCTTTTTCTTATAGTTATACATACAATTATGTATGTATGTATTATATGACCTACTTTCTATGGGTCACATAGACATCCAAATAAGCAGTAGAAGTAGAAATGAGATGGAGAAAAGAGGATCTTAAATAAAAAGGATCCAATATTTAAATCTGAAATCAAAATATTTTAATTTAGGAAAAAGAGCGTTTGCTTGGTTTTTATTTTATTAGGTTACTATCAATATCCGCTTTTTGGGATCTAAAGATGAGAGCAGATCCATAAAAAAAAGGAGTCGGCAAATAGAGTGAGGGGGATTCTTCCTAATTATTCATTGAACATACACAAACAACGTTAGAACTAGAAAATGGAAGGGGTGTGGTTTAACCCCCAAAAAGGAACTAATTAGATGAAATTTTTTCTCTAACAATAAAAGAATATGGTTTATGTATGGATTCCGGTAAAATACCGGTACTCTATTCCATAAGAGTCGAATAGGAAGTTAAGATGAGGATGGTATAATCATAAAAATAGAGTAATATCCTAAATTATACTAATCCACGTATGATATGTACGCCTTTCCTTATCAACCAGAAGTAGTGAAAAAAAAAAATGCCTATACTGCTCTCTTTTTACTGAGAAATGCGAAATAAAAAAAGTGAAGTAAGGGTACCCCATAGATATTTGATGTTGCCTCCGGCCCCCCCTTTTCATCAAAAATTTCCATGAAAGATGAATTTGTCCATTCATGGAACCCTAGTTCGGGACTGACGGGGCTCGAACCCGCAGCTTCCGCCTTGACAGGGCGGTGCTCTGACCAATTGAACTACAATCCCTGCGGGGTGTATGGCATACCTATTCTTAAATAGAACCATAAGAAGATTCGATTCGTCTGTCGTGCTCTAAGAAATAGAGGAATAATATACTACATACCCACATAGGATATGTGGGTATAGTGATAGTGGCATAACTAGTATGTCGCGATTTTTTATCCCTAAAAATAAACGATAATCCGCCTTTCCATAAGAAAAACTCTTTTCTTTGTCTTTTCTTTGTAAGATAAAAAATCAGAGAGATATGGATTAGAAAAAATTTCCCCATTTCTCTTTATCCTTTAGTTCTATGGATCAGACATTTTTTTTTCTTTCATACAAAAAAATGCATTTAGTTTATATTCACGAAGCCCTAGATTTTTGGGCCGAGCTGGATTTGAACCAGCGTAGACATATCGTCAACGAATTTACAGTCCGTCCCCATTAACCGCTCGGGCATCGACCCAGGAAGAATTTTTTCTAGGCTTTTTAATAATCTATGATTAACCTCTTTTTATAATACTCCCTACCCCCAGGGGAAGTCGAATCCCCGCTGCCTCCTTGAAAGAGAGATGTCCTGAACCACTAGACGATAGGGGCATCACTAGACGATAGCGCCATATACAACCACTCGTCATTATACTATAATGATAGTATGAGCAGTTTTTTGGAATTGTCAATATACTCGAAGAGTATAACTAGATCATAAGGAAAGAGTCTTTACTACTTTTCCGTTATGTTTTCATAGGGTTTTTTTAGTTGAGGGTTAGGTTAATTCACAGATCATCCCCTACTTTTTAAGGAAATTCCTTTAAAGGGTATAGAATAAGAATAGATTAATAAAAAGGAGTCTAGATTAGTTCAGTACAGGTATTGATTTGATTGCTCTAACAGGAAGTCCAATTTCATTTCTTTTTTGCAATTTAAACTCTGTGCTTCCTTTAGTGTTCAGACCAAAAATGCCGGCATCTTGCACTAAACTAAGTCATAAAATTCAAGAAAAAATGGAGACATTAAAAAAAAAAATGAATGAATTTAGTAGAAAAGTACTTTCTAGGATTCGAACCGATGACTTCCGTCTTACCAAAGCATTACTCTACCACTAAGTGTAAGTGAAAAGCCCTTTATCGGATTTGAACCGATGACTTATGCCTTACCATGGCATTACTCTACCACTGAGTTAAAAGGGCTTTTTATTCAATAATTAGCCACTTTCATTTACTATATATGAGTCTACTGCATAATGTACATGTACATAATATATGTATATATTAATGTACATAATATATACATATATAGAGATATATGTAGAGATTTTCTTTTATATATATATCGAGATGTAGAAGTTTATTTATGGGGAGGTTCAAAATCTTGATAAAATCAAGAAAAATAAGAAAATATTTCATATTTTCTATTATCACTTGCACAAAGTAGAGGTATTATATTATTATATAAATAAATACGTATAACATATAATAAAATACTTGAACAGAGAGTTGACACATTCAAAAATTATTATATATATCGGATACCTTGAAGAAGGTGGGTAAGTTCATAGGTATGTAAACACGATCTCGGACGACTCACCAAAGCCCGGAAGTTCAATTTTTTTTTGTTTAAGGGGATTTATTTAAGGGGAGAACAAATATGTATCAATTGTTGAATCGGATACAACAATGGGCCAAAAATGCCCAAGGGGCCATAAGAACTGCTGTTAAAAAAATGAAAGACTTTGTTTTTTTTATCTTTAGGCTATTCACTTTTCATGTGCTCAGAATGTTCTGCAGAATTAGGGACTTTTTTCTTCTATTGGCCGATCTTATGATGAGAACTTTCTCAATTTATGTTTTATTTCCCCTAATTCTAATTGGGTGGGGTATAAAGGAATTTGCGCTCTTCATATACCCATATGGCTGGGTATTAATTTTCAGTGATATACTTCTTATCTGTTTTGGTGATAGATTGAAACAATTTTTAACAAGCATCTTTTGGAAAAAGTTTCGAGTTCAAAACTTTTTAATTTTTGTTAAAAAGTTTTGGACGGATTTGTTGAAACGATTTTCAACAGGTACCCCTTGGAAATGGGGTACTTGACTATTCCACAAGGATTCTAGTCGATTTGGAACAAACTATGTTGGAGTTAATTTTATTCTAAAAAGTTGTCAGTCGAATTTATACTGCAGAGTAGAAAAATTATACTACTGCTTGCCCAACAAAAAAGAAAAACCATATGCTATATGCATAACTCCTCCAGGTTAAGAGTTTTCCGTTTCCGAACACTAGAAAAAAGGAGGATTTTAGATTTCCGATCCTAGGATGAAAAGGAAGGGAACAGATACCCAATATGATTCTTGGGAGGAACGGTTGGTAATGATCTTGGTCCTCTATGCCCTTTTTTATGTTATGTGTTCTTAGTTCTATTCATCTTCTTTGATTCTTTTAAACAAGAATTTAATAAACTAGAATTGAGTGGAAAAGAAGAGAGGAAATTCGTAAATGGAGAGGATCCACTAACCAGAGACTTTCTGGATCCTCTTTATGAAGAGTTTTGGGAGTCCTCATCAGAGTCCTCTGATGTAAATTTTCATTAGGTAAATCTGTCGACTCCTATCCGCTTTTCTTTTTAAGTTATTACTCTTTGTTTGTTGCTTCTTTCAAGTGATAGAGGAAGTCTATGATGAATTTTTTAAAGTCATCTCACTCCTTCCCTATGGCTTGGATTTCATGATAAGTGGAGGAAGAAAAAATCTTTCCCAATTTATTTGTTCAATTCTGAACAAAAAAGAAAAGGAAGAAAGGGATTTATGGGGACTGTACTGCCCCCTATATCTCTTAGTGTATATTGTAGGAATTAGTGTATATTGTAGGAATAATAAAACTAGACAAGAGTCTGGCACATTTACGTCCTCACAAATAATGATCCTTGTAGTCATAACCGTAGAATAGATCCTTGCATACATTTGGTTCATACACTATTGGCATGGTAAGAAGAGATGTATTTTACAGACTAGAGAGGGGCTATCTAAATCCTAAAGTAAAGGTTCGCGATTGAAGTACCAATCGCCCACCCCCATGAATTTTCTCCGTTTGATTCGATAAGGTTGAATTAGCCCCCTTCTCGAATGGCTACCCTTGACAAAGGGTAGCGTTGGTATCATAATCTACATGTAGCGGGTATAGTTTAGTGGTAAAAGTGTGATTCGTTCTATTAATAACTGAATTTGAAATGATATACTTAAGGCATCCTTAAGTTTTTTTATATTCATATTCCGATGAAAACTTTAGTTCTTATAAAGGGTTTAATCCTTTTTCTCTCAATAGCATATTGAGGAAGAATATACATTCTCGCGATTAGTATCCAAAGACTATTTGAATTTGCATCCAAAATACAAATTCGATTATGAGTACAGAGTCGCGAAGCATAATTTTGCATTTAAGTATTCCGATTGAATAAATATGAGTAAAGGATCTATGGATGAAGATACAAAAAAGTTTATTTCCAATCGTAACTAAATCTTCTTTTGTTTTGTTTAAAAAGGAAATGGAAGCCCAATAGCTAAAAAACGATGGTTTTGGTTTACTAGAACCATCAGTATATTGTTTCAGCTCGGTGGAAACCCAACTCTTTTCCTCAGGATCTCTTGAATGAAATTAAGGAACGAAGTAAGTAGATTAGATAGATATTTAGGAGAATTTCTATTTCCTACTCTATAGGGATCATCTAGAAAGCGGAGAGCTTTGGTTCCATTCAGACAGAAAAGCTGACATAGATGTTAAGTGGTGAGAATATCCATAAAGGAGCCGAATGAACTCAAAATTTCATGT